CCACCCTTTTGGATCGTTCCAAAAAGAATTTGCAGAGAAAAGAGATCTTTATTTTTCCTATTTAGTACTATTTTGTTTTGTAGAATTCGTAAAATAAATATGATTGTATTGGAAAGTGGGTTACATTTATTATATTAAATAGTCAATTTTAATACGCGCAGCTATCTATATATCATATATAAGATACTCGATTGTCTGTGTAATTTTTGTTCTTGTTTAGGGGTTTACATATACTCACAATTGTTGTTATAATTGAAATTGAGAAAAATAAAAATGGAAATAAAGATTTTTATATTTATTTAGTGAAAAGTCGCAAATTAGTTATCATTTTGATTTTCTTATGTCATTAGGGAAACATAATTTGAAATAAAAACGGAAGAATCGTTCATGAAATTGTAGTCAAGTCAATAGTTAATGGTTCCAGTTTCTCATGTTTATCATGAATTTTGACTTTTTTGACTGAAAATCCATCTTTTTTGGTATGGATCGAATCAAAATAACAAAAAAAAGATTTCGTTTTTGGTTTTAGTAAGTTGTGGAAAGGGATAGCAAGGAAAAGGGATTCAAAATGCAAGTACAATAAATAAAAAAAAGTTCAGTAATCCATTCCAAAAATTCCAAAAGGATAATATTTTTGTATCGTTTTTGTATTGTTTTGGCGGCATGGCCGAGTGGTAAGGCGGAGGACTGCAAATCCTTGTTCCCCAGTTCAAATCCGGGTGTCGCCTAGTTTTAATTAACAAAACAAAAGATTTCAAATCGCTTATCGACTAGCAACTACTATAACTTCTAACTTATAGAACCTAGAACTCGCGTATTCTTTTATTCTCCAGTCGAAGAGAAGAATAGGTCTTTTGGTACGTACTTGATTCAAAGTATCCGGGGGTTCTCAAAAGAAAAGTGAAAGTTCTGTAAATTCTTGTGTCTAGGACACAAGGAAAAATTGTAGTTTTAGGAAATAAATAGTGGAAGGAATACCGAGACCTACCCATTCCCCTCCATTTCTATTGGCGCGATTACTGACTGGTGAGCGGGGGGGATTAGTAGTTAGTAATTGTAGAAAAGTAAGTAAGGCGAATATAGGTTGTATACAAACTCAAAAGAGTCGTTGAGTGCTCAGGTATTAGATTGGTTCATTAAGTTACTAGTCCAAAATATTTTGACTCTGTACTATGGATTTCACTATTATTAGTAAACAATAATGGAATAATTCCTTCATATTCATAGAAATAGGGGACATAATTCACATGGATATTGTAAGTCTCGCTTGGGCTGCTTTAATGGTAGTCTTTACGTTTTCTCTTTCACTTGTAGTATGGGGGAGAAGTGGGCTCTAGAAATACTACTTAACTAATTATTAAATTGAGTTTTTAAAAAATGTATCATTTGTTTTAGATTTATAGATCGCTCTGAAAGGTATTTTTAAAGATAATAAAGAAATGTCAATAAAAGAGATATTTCAATAATTCCCATGTTTCTATTTCGATTCGAAAGGAGATCTAAATGATAGGAAATTGATTTCAAACAATTTTTTTTTCGAAATTTTTGCCGAACAAACTCTTATCCAAATTCAATTATATAAGGGGACGATGAGAAACAACAGACCTCCTTTGTTTTTCTATTTATCAACATCCAAGATAAAGCCGTTCTCATAATTAGGAGAATATTAAGCGGCTACATACTTTCTTTTATTTCTTTCTTTGATTGGATTCTTTTGGCAAATCAAATACTGTATTTCTATTTGAAAAAATCCGAAATCTAAGAATTTGAGCTGTAAAATAAACGTAAGGTAAGAGTTGCATTTCGATTATTTCGGATTGATCAGAATCAATAAAAATTGATCAAATAGATGTAGCAAAAAAAAAAAGAATTGGAGTCGCTATGTACATAACATGTATGAAAACACATATTGCGGATTGATCGATATTCAATTAAGTCTGTATCTTTATTAGAGTTATAGTACAACTTCCTACACGAAAAAAAAAAAAAGACTAATCGAATCGATAGTATGTTAGAAAGAAACATATGTTTCTTTCTAACATACTATCAAATCTCATTAAATATTGCTGATTATAGCCCGCCCATTTCAATTAAGAAATGAAATTGGAATCTTTTTCTCTTTCTATTTTTCAATCGTTGATAAAGAACTAAGAAGTCAAGTTTCATTCAAATTAATCGTTTTGGCTGACCGTTTTTACATAAATAATAAGTAAAAAAGCAGTAGGAACTAGAATGAATAGTGCAGTAGCAATAAATGCGAGAATATTTACTTCCATAATCTCATCGTTTTTTTACTTTGCATTAACTCGGGATTTAATCCCATAGAGATGATAAAAATTTTACCTATAAATTTTAATTCAATGGAATGAATTACCTCTTCATGATATTGAATCAGATTAATATCATGAATAACAATATCTGATATATCATATCAATTCGCCGTCTCGAATTGAATAGTATACCATAGGAAGATCTTTTATCCATATTGAAATTGAATGAAAAAAAAATGGGATTTGTCATATAATCAATAATTCCCTTATTTTTCATTCTTTTTTTTATTCTTTTTCCATAACCTGCTGTCTTCCTTGGACAATAAATCATCTAATGAAGTTTCACTTTTCTTTTCCACTCACACTAGTTACAAAACCCCCAAAACAATAAATAAAAATGGAAGTGAAATGGAAATAAAATAATAAATTAAGAAAAAAGAACAAAAGATTATTCACATTACTTCATTACAAAGGGTCGAAAAGGGAAAGGAATCCTTATTTGATCGTTCTTTTATTAATATCCTCCCTCCTTTTCTTGGGTTTAATACTAGGACGCATATATGAAAAGTTCAATGTGCAATTTGAATGAGATAAAATGGTTCAAATTGAAATTGGTTAGTCTTAATGATTCAGATGGGACAAAATTGGGGACCGAAAGAGAGATAAGATTAATCGTAAAAGTATTTTGTTAAGGTAATTTGAATAAAAAATTTAAAAATGGGGTTGTGTATTATACAAGAAACAAATTCCCCTTGCGCATATACTCCCAAGAAACATCTGGAATTCTATTCCATTAGATCGAAATTAAAAAACCCGACCCAATAGGGTATCTCTTGGAATCCTAACATAGGCTCTTACGCATAAAAGATGGGTCTAGTACTAATTCACCTATCTCTCCTAGGAATCAGTTCTAGTTCAAGTAATGAAAATTATCCGATTTGTTTGATGAGAAAGAAATCCAAAAGGAAAACAAAAAATAACTAAAAATCATTCAGAATAATTCCGACTGGAAGTCAAATTCTACTGTTGTCCTTTTCCAAAAAAGTGGAAAGATGAGTGGATATATTTTTTTATTATTGGATCCGTCGGGACTGACGGGGCTCGAACCCGCAGCTTCCGCCTTGACAGGGCGGTGCTCTAACCAATTGAACTACAATCCCAGGGAACTAAAGGATACAGTATCCAGTTTTTTTATGATTTGATCAAAAAATTTCTAGTTAAAATTTTTTTGTTGTAACAGAGACCCGCGTGATATATTGATCTACACATGAATATACACTTTAGTAAGAACAACACGAATTACTAATCAATTTTGCTTATTTCAAAATCGATTGAGAATAAATCTTTCAATCTTTCAATAGAAAAAAAGAATTTTCTTCTTTTTTTCTATTGAATATTTAAACTTAAAGATTAGAACATAATCTGAATCTAGATCATTATCATTATTATGATAAAAATTGAAATTTCCCAGAACAAAAAAAATGGAGTATATAACCAAAAATTTGATTCTTTTATTCCGCTTATCATCCCTTTCGGCAGGGCAACTATCTTCATCTCATAATGGATAAGCTAATTATTGGGCCGAGCTGGATTTGAACCAGCGTAGACATATTGCCAACGAATTTACAGTCCGTCCCCATTAACCGCTCGGGCATCGACCCAGGAAGAATCAATTCAATTTTAGGCTTATTGATAATCTATGATCAACTTCCTTTTGTAGTACCCTACCCCCAGGGGAAGTCGAATCCCCGTTGTCTCCTTGAAAGAGAGATGTCCTGAACCACTAGACGATGGGGGCATACGTGCCCAACTGCCATCATACTATGTTCATAGTATGAACAGTTTTTTGAAATTGTCAATATAATAGAATGGAATAATTCGATTTAAAAGATCTTTTCGTCTTACATGATTCCATAGAATTTTTTTGTCATTTCAATTTAATTTATGAATCATTCGCTATAAAATAGAAAATTATTCTATATTTCTATACTATATTTCTATTTCTATATAATAATATTCTAATATTTTGAATAATTTATTCAAAATTAATCGACTATATTAATATTTAATCTACTATTTAATATATTAATATGGAAGAATATATAATATAATATATTAGAATAAAATATAGAACTCGAGATAATATGAAATTAAAGAATCTTTTCAGTAAGTGATTTGTCTATTAGAAAGAAAAAAATGAGGTGAGGTTAAGTTAAACAAACCTCATTACGACATTTCGGAACGAGTCCTAGCTACTATCCGTCTACTTATGTATTGTAGAGTATACACTAACTTAGTGTATGTAATATATATATGTACATAGATAGATTTTCTATGTATATACATAGTGACTCAGCCAAGAATTGGCTAAAAGGGCCCTTTTAACTCAGTGGTAGAGTAACGCCATGGTAAGGCGTAAGTCATCGGTTCAAATCCGATAAGGGGCTCTTGAGGTTTTTCATAAAACCACGTTCTATTTGAACGTGGAATACAGGTATTATATTGTTTATTGCTTTGATATTTTTTAAAGTACAAAAGAAATAACTTTCTAAGTATAATAACTTATATTTAAGTTATATACTTTATACTATAGTAATTAGAAAGTTGAACTAATATTCATTATATTATAATGATAAGATATTATAATGATAAGATAAGTCAGTTCTCGAATCAGCATATTCCTATTTTCTATTATTTTAATCAAATTAAGAAAGATTCGAAATCAACAAA